GATGGTGAAATGGTAGACACGCGAGACTCAAAATCTCGTGCTAAAGAGCGTGGAGGTTCGAGTCCTCTTCAAGGCATAATATTGAGATGAGAATGCTCATTGGAAGATCTACCATTGGAATGATCCATATGGTAGATCTTCCAATTGAGAAGATCCATCGACCTGAGACGAAGAGAAAGGTCTATCTATTTTCTTTAGTTATTCAATTAAACCAATGATTCGTTATTGGAAACCATTTCATCGGACATGCGTATTTTCCGATGGATTTACATGGTTTCGTTAGTAGAGATTGTTTGATGTAGCGAGTAATAGGCTCTTTCGCCGTTCAAGAATTCTTGTTTAGGCAGTTCATATCATCCACACATAGTGATCTAAGATTTAAATTCTTCCCTGGAGCTAAGGCCAAAAAGATGGAAGAAACAAGTGTTTCCACGACTCTACCATCCGGCCAATTCTGTTCCACTTAATCCCCTTTTCATGGGCACATATCTTTACGGCTAAGGAATGGGGAATCTTTCTCCTGTTACATGAATCAAATGTTTCATTTCATCCGGGAAAAGCCATCTCTTTCTCAACAATGTCTTTGTCATTTGATCCAATAGCGCTCCGTTAGATAGGAACAGATTTGATAAATACTGATAACTCTCGGATAGAGTATTAGAACGGAAAGATCCATTAGATAATGAACTATTGGTTCTAAACCATCTCTGGCGATGAATCAACAATTCGAAGTGCTTTTCTTGCGTATCCTTCCAGCGTTTATATATAGATGTAGGAGTATCTGTTTGGGAAGCAATAAGCCCCTTTGGCATCTCCTCATCTGCAAAGAATTCTCGACGTGAAAACACAGAGACAAAGGGCTGATCTTTGAATAGGGAAAGGAATGGATCCGCAGGGTCCCAAATGAATTGGCTTGTTCGAAAAAAGCCTTGTTCTTTGGAAGATCTATCTCGTGTCTGGTACTGCATGGTTCCACTCTGCAAGAACTCCGAATCATTCTCTTGAAGCTCATCCTCGTTATGATAAATGATCCGTTTGCCCCGAAATGACCCAGCCCAATAGGGAAATCCCAATTCAATGGGCCTTTCGATACAATCAAATAGATTGCCACAAGGGCGCCATATTCTAGGAGCCCAAACTATGTGATTGAAGAAATCCTCCTCTAGCGGATCGAGGTCCCCTTCCTCCGATTCGTATTTTTCATATAGAAATCTCTGATCAACGATAGAACAAGATCCATTTTGCATCATATCTAACGGATTCCTTGGTTCGGACCGAAGAAGTAATGTCACTCGATTATTATCAAACTGACTGCAATCTTTTTCTGTCCGTGAGGATCCCGCCAGAGCCAGAGCGCCTTCTACTTCTAATAGTAATAATAGTAATAGGCTATGAACTAGATCAGAATCATTCTCAACGAATCCATAAGAAGTGATCCAATTTTTTTCATCGGGTCTGGATGAAGACCAAAGATCTTGAGCGACCGATCCGGCAGAACAACTCAAAAGATAAAGAAGTATCGTTAATTTCTTCATGCTCGTTCCAAGTTCGAAGTACCATTTGTACAAATAAGAATCCCCCCCCTTACATGATTTCTTCTTCATATAGATAGATATAGGATCTATGGGGCAATTACTTAGAAGTACATTTTGTGCAACAGCCCTTCCTATCTGATAGAAAAGGATCCCATGATCCTGAACCGATCTTATCTGGGATCGAAAATGCCAAGTTTGTCTATGAAGAGCTGATCTAATTGTATTAGTTTCTATAATGGATTTCTTCTGTGTAATACTAATTGATAGGGCCTCATTGATAAGTGCTACAAGATCTCGTGCATTGGAACCCATGGTTATGGACCCGAATCCATTAGTATGGAACATCTTCTTTTCCAAGTGAAATCCCCTAGTATATGAAAGAATGAAAAAGTGCTTTCGTTGTTGTGGAAGAAGAAGCCTTCGTATCTTAATGCATGTATTTAATTTATTCGGAGCTATTAGAGCGGGATCCACTTTTTGGGGAATATGAGTCGAAGCAATAACAAGAATCTTTCCAGTGGAACATCTTTCACAATCCCTGGAGAGATAGTTCTCTAATAGACCGAGGGATAAGTAATTCGACTCATTCACATGCAGATCATGAATGTTTGGAATCCATATTATGCAAGGAGACATTGCTTTTGCTAATTCGAATTGCAGGGTGATATCAAATCGGTCTATTTTCGGCGTCATATACATAGTTAGCACATTCGTCATAGTTAGCAGCTCCGTATCAATATCAAGGTCATCATCACTATCATCAATATCGTCACTATCATCAATATCGTCACTATCATCAATATCGATATCATCAATAAGATAACCTTTAGGCTTGTCATCCAGGAACTTGTTCGGAAATACCGTAATGAAAGGAACATAGGAGTTTGTCGCTAGGTATTTGACCAAACAGGATCGTCCAGTTCCTATAGAACCTATCACTAAAATACCTCTAGAAGGGGATAGGGCTAAGCGGAGCGAAAAGGGTTTTCCATGAGGAGATGGGGAATGAAAACTATTAGCCCCACACGAGGTTTGTGAATAAGTGATTGTCTGATAATGAGCAAGGAATATCCGTCTTTCTGCTAAACAGGATCTATTGAACTCATAATTCATTAGATCCTTTTGATGAATGTCAACTAAGTATCGTAAGGAAATTGATCCCGGTTGTTCAATCATTTGATAACCAGAGTCATTCTTTGATAAATGATCACTATGAGTCAGACTCAATAGAATTTGATCAATCCCTTTTTCTGTCGTTAAGGTGGAGAACTGAACCAAGAATTCTCTTTCTTCATCATCAATCGAATCACTGTTCGCGACCCAGAATTCTATTTTCTCATCAATCCAATCACCGTTCACGTTTTTTCTTTTTCTTATCAATGAATAGATCTCTTTACTTGTACGACTTAGATGTCTCGTATTTCTCGAAAAAATGATTCGATTGATGGGATTTGGTATGATACTTAAAAGATCGATGAGATTGATCTTCCAATATTTATTCTTAGAACGTACACCCAATAGCATGTTGCCACCATAAGCAGAACCCCGTATTTCTTCCAGAGAATCTCCTAATTGTTCCAGAACAACTAGAAATAGATTCTTTAACCAGAAATAATTCAGTTCAGATGTAGGATACCTAGCCAGAAGTTTTCGAAATTCCATCATGTATGATGGAATCATCAAAGATTTTATCTTTTCTAACTCTGTCTGTAACTCACTAGAGGCTCGGGAAACAAAGAGAAGATGTATACGAACGAGATATCCAGCAACAAGAAGAAGGAAAAAGATTGAATAGAGGAACTCCCGAGCATTTGTTGATCTCAGATGTGCCCATATCAATGGAACGGGTGACTCATTATTTCGATGAATCATTTCTTCGGACAGAAGAAGATTCTGTAAACATTGACTCGAAATCTCACTTATCAGAGTCCATAGTGTAAGAATCTTCTGAGGAATTGGCCATGATATATCTGATCCATGCATCATATCATGAAAAATGGATACAAATTTTTTACTGCTACTTAGTATCGGCAATGGGTCTGAAAGAGTATCTAAAAGGGTGAAATTGAGATATTTGCACCCTGTCGAAGTAAGGAACCATGGCATATATGTTTGGAACAGATTCCATTTTGAGAGATTTGAAAAAGCACTATCTCGTTGAAAGGTTCTATACATCTGCCCTTTCTCAACGCATTTCTTTAGACAAAGACTCCGTTTTTTCCTCTTTCCGGATGGTAAATACTTCTCAGAACATGGAGTGTGAATCAAACCCATGTTTGAATTGAAACTGAGATACTGATGCAAGTTATTCCCTTCTGAATCAGATAGATTCATCTCTGAAAGAGGCTGACAAGAAGTTCTTTCCAAATTGATGACTATTTCTTCCTCTGTTAGAGGTGTTGCAGAAATGTCTGCGATCGAGTAAATAGCTCTACGAACGAATGGATCGGATCGAATTGGAAAATGTAAAGATTTGTACAATTTGTACAAGTTATACGTTTCATCACCACTTTGTGGGAAATCGTTAGGTATGAAGATGTCAGATACCTGTGACTCGATTGGTGAAATAGTCTCTATCTCCAAAAAAAGAGATCTTTTTTTACCGACGCACAAAGAAAAGATTTTGTTGCGAATGGACAAGATATTGAGGAATTGTCCATATGTAAGATCATAATTATTGATACGGGTCTTTTCCACATCAAAGGGGAATCCTTTGTTACAATAGAACCAGAAGTGATGTGGATCATTCAAGAATCGAAGTCGATTTGCTTTATAAAAAGAAGATATCAATGAACTTCTATGAAATGGTTTCACGGGATTCAGCCAATTGTCTCGATCGTGGGATCTCATTGATAAATAGGAATCCGTGTTATCAAAGGATTTCCTGCGATTCTTTCTAGTATGGAATGAGTCAATCATCCGCTTTGGTATCTTTTTGAACAAAAATGGTAATATTGTTCCTCCATTGATCAAGAATTTCGGTCTTTGGGAAGTATCATGATCATCCAATAAGAAGGGTTTCAATTTCTTCAAATGAACGATTTGAACACCTATGGATTCTAACAACTGATTGCAGAGTTGATCATTCGGACCTTTCAATTCATAGATGTGGATCTCGGACCTATGAATGGGGATATTCCCGATACTCACAAAGAAAAAGGGAAGTGACTTGGAAAGTGACTTGGACAAAAAGAGAAGTGACTTGGACAAAAAGAAACGAAGTGTCTTAGACAAATCTTCTTTGTTGATAGCCTCGGACCAATCAATCGAATATTGATTAATACGTAATCGATCGAACACTACTTGCACTACTTGAAAAGGATTCTTCTGTTCAGAAACGAAATGTTCCAAATGTTCCTGGAAATTCTTGCTCCCATTGGACCATTTGTATCTATATGCATCAGGATCCCGATTCATGGATCTCTCAGTTCGAGAAATAAGAGGATCAAACCATTTCTTCTGACTCTTTTTCAAATTTGATAAACGTTGGTTGATCGTATATTTCATTATAGTTATATGATTTAGAGTATCATTTCCTATTTTTTCCCTTTGAATTCCATATTCGAAGTTACGATCGGATCTATTCATTAAAAAGAATCGATTCGATACATTTCTTATGTACCCATAGGTGCTATATTGGATTTGAATCAGATTTCGGATCAATCCATATTGATTGACTGCCTCCATTATGTTGTTGCTAGCAAATACCGCTGTTTTTTGTTTGGGATCTTTCAAATCATTCCCGCAGTGGATCCGGACCGATTTTTTTCTGATCCTTCGAGAAAAAGATTCATTCTCCTCATAAAAAAGAGGAGGTAGAACCGATAAGGATTTCTCTTTCGATTCATCTCTGGAGTTGAATACCTCATTCAAGAATTTTTTTTGATCCAACCCGTAGGAATCAATAGAAAAGGCAAATCCCCTATGATACACCAGATCCGGCTCGGTTATTGATAGAGTGAATAGATCCGCCATTTCTGGGAATCTCTCTTCTGATTCAAAAAAATCGTGGCGTAACGCGTATCCCCCTTTGTTCCGGTCATGGAATAGATGAAAGAAAGAAAAAAATGGATTTTTGTTCAAGAATGAAATCTTATTGGAACTGTCCATATCCGGTTCATCCTTTGGAACCAGATCCGGGATGTGATATGGTTCCGAAGGATGAATTGAGACGGTATTTTGTAAATACGTAATTATCTTGAATATATCAACCATTTCTTTATTTTCCGCTCGCCTGGAAGGGACAAAAGAAACATCTTGTTTTTTCTTCAACAATTTCTGATCTCTAGTGGACCTCTCAGTAGGATTCGAACCCAGATGAAGTTCTGACCATCTGTCAGAGAAAAAAGAACGAATTGATCTTGTAGGATTCTCAAGAAATTCTTCGATTTCTTCCGGAAGCAGATGATTATTCATCCACTTCTCAGGTTCCGTGATTAGCCAGGACCTGGAGGAAGAGTCAAAAAGGCATCTCGGGGATCGATCTGATTCTATCTCTGTTCGTTCCATTTGAAGAAAGGAAGGATCCCAAAGAATCGATCTCTCTTTTAGTTGCTGAATCTCTGTTTGATCGATCAATGTGTGATATTCTGAATCCTCATTTCGAACGGAATCGAAATGATCTCTGGATTGATCAGAAGAAGATCCTTTCCATTGGCTAGAACCCGTTACTTGAACGAGAATAGATCTTGTGGGATCATCTTGATATTGATATTGATATTGAATATTTGACAATACATTCCGTACCTTGCTAAAAAACCGATCCTTGTTTACCAACCACACATTGTCTAACCAAATCCAATTCTCTCTCGAGACGTTCCTCAAAAAATCCGATTCGTGCTGATTCTTCCCCCAACTAACGAAGAGATCTTGGCGGAATTGCCACATATGAAATTGAGCACAATTTTGCAAAGAAATACCCCATTTGTTTCTCGAGAAGAGATGGGAAACATGCTCAATATCATTGGATTGCATAGTTGCCCCAGCTCCTTGTTGTTTGAAGAAACTCTCTGGTCTTTTTTCACGAAAAGCAGACATGAGATAAGAAATCAAGTCTTTCCCTAAGATCTCGAATAGCTGTCCCGAATTCAAGTTGATTATGTTTCGTTTCTTCCTCGGAGAAAGACGATCAAACAATTCCCAATCATGGTCCTTGCGGATCGGATCATCCGTATAGGATAAAAAAAGAAACTCCAGATATTTGTCATCTTTCTCTTTGAATTTTAATGCGATCTCAATTCCAGCTACGGTTTCATTAGATATCTGACAACTAGAATCCCTATTTTTTCCGATCCGGTTCCTCTTCCTCCACCACCGCGAACCCCTTTTATATTCAGGCATGATACACCTTTTCTTTATTGGGAGAACCCAAGTACTCTCTTGCGGATCCATGAAACAACTCTCAGAAATCTTTTTCCCTTTTGGAAGATACAGGAGCGAAACAATCAACCTATTTATATTGGAAGACCAAAAAGATTCTTCCAATGTCTCATTTCTGGGTCCAATGGAATTCATGGGTATAGGAAGAAGCCCCATCAAATAGAGATTTTTTCTTTCGACCATCTTTCGATTGTTAATACAAGATATAAGGACCACTACTACAAGCAGTACTACACCTTTGATCGTGAAATATCGATTGCTTGTTGCACCCTGTGAATCACGTGAAAGTAGGATACTCCAAATTCGGGGGTCAAAGAGTTTCATAAAACGTTCTTGGTGGAAAAAAATGTGAGTGAAAGATCCCGCTGAATCTAATTTTATCCATGAATCTAAGAAATAGTGAAAATTCTTGATCTCTCTCAATTCGAAGATCCAGTATTTGAAATGATTTCTTTTCCTTATCATTGATCCCTCCTAAGGATTCTATTTTAATTTGAAATTTGAACTTGGTTTTATTTACGATAATATCTGTTAAGCATCCATGGCTGAATGGTTTTGGAACTTGGTTAGTGATATTTTATTTACAGTGATATTTTATTTACGATGATATCTGTTAAGCATGCATGGCTGAATGGTTTTGGAACTTGGTTAGTGATATTTTATTTACGATGATATCTGTTAAGCATGCATGGCTGAATGGTTTTGGAACTTGGTTAGTGATATTTTATTTACGATGATATCTGTTAAGCATCCATGGCTGAATGGTTAAAGCGCCCAACTCATAATTGGCAAATTCGTAGGTTCAATTCCTGCTGGATGCACGCCGATGGGAACATTCAATAAGTCTATTGGAATTGGCTCTGTATCAATGGAATCTCATCATCCATACATAATGAATTGTTATGGTATACTCATACCATAACATATGAACAGTAAGAACTATAATTCTTATCGATACTGGAACTCATAGGGAATAAAATGGATTTATGGATGGAATCAAATATGCAGTATTTACAGAAAAAAGTATTCGGTTATTGGGGAACAATCAATATACTTCTAATGTCGAATCGGGATCAACTAGGACAGAAATAAAGCATTGGGTCGAACTCTTCTTTGGTGTCAAGGTAATAGCTATGAATAGTCATCGACTCCCGGGAAAGGGTAGAAGGATGGGACCCATTATGGGACATACAATGCATTACAGACGTATGATCATCACGCTTCAACCGGGTTATTCTATTCCACCTCTTATAGAGAAAAGAACTTAAAGCAAAAGACTTAATACCACGGCAATACATTTATACAAAACTTCTACCCCGAGCACACGCAATGGAGCCGTAGACAGTCAAGTGAAATCCAATCCACGAAAGAATTTGATCTATGGACAGCATCGTTGTGGTAAAGGTCGTAATGCCAGAGGGATCATTACCGCAGGGCATAGAGGGGGAGGTCATAAGCGTCTATACCGTAAAATAGATTTTCGACGGAATGAAAAAGAGATATCTGGTAGAATCGTAACCATAGAATACGACCCTAATCGAAATGCATACATTTGTCTCATACACTATGGGGATGGTGAGAAGAGATATATTTTACATCCCAGAGGGGCTATAATTGGAGATACCATTGTTTCTGGTACAGAAGTTCCTATATCAATGGGAAATGCCCTACCTTTGAGTGCGGTTTGAACTATTGATTTACGTAATTGGAAGTAACCAATTAGGTTTACGACGAAACCTAGAAATCGATCACTGATCCAATCGGAGTACCTCTACGGGATAGACCTCAACAGAAAACTGTTGAGTAACGGCAGCAAGTGATTGAGTTCAGTAGTTCCTCATATAAAATTATTGACTCTAGAGATATGGTAATATGGAGAAGACAAAATTGTTTGAAGCGTGCACAGAACCGGAAGCGCCCCTTGTTTCAAAGATAGGAGGACGGGTTATTCACATTTCATTTGATGGTCAGAGGCGAATTGAAAGCTAAGCAGTGGTAATTAGAAAGACCCCCCGGGGAAAAATAGAGATGTCTCCTACGTTACCCGTACTATGTGGAAGTATCGACGTAATTTCATAGAGTCATTCGGTCTGAATGCTACATGAAGAACATAAGCCAGATGACGGAACGTGGAGACCTAGGATGCATAAGATCATAACATGAGTGATTCGGCAGATTTGGATTCCTATATATCCACTCATGTGGTACTTCATCATACGATTCATATAAGATCCATCTGTCTAGATATCATCATATACATCCAGAAAGCCGTATGCTTTGGAAGAAGCTTGTACAGTTTGGGAAGGGGTTTTGATTGATAAAAAAGAAGAATCTACTTCAACCGATATGCCCTTAGGCACGGCCATACATAACATAGAAATCACACTTGGAAAGGGTGGACAATTAGCTAGAGCAGCAGGCGCTGTAGCGAAACTGATTGCAAAAGAGGGTAAATCGGCCACATTAAGATTACCATCTGGGGAGGTCCGTTTGATATCCAAAAACTGCTTAGCAACAGTCGGACAAGTGGGTAATGTTGAGGTGAACCAAAAAAATTTGGGTAGAGCCGGATCTAAGTGTTGGCTAGGTAAGCGTCCTGTAGTAAGAGGAGTAGTTATGAACCCTGTAGACCATCCCCATGGGGGCGGTGAAGGGAGAGCCCCAATTGGTAGAAAAAAACCCACAACCCCTTGGGGTTATCCTGCGCTTGGAAGAAGAAGTAGGAAAAGGAACAAATATAGTGATAGTTTGATTCTTCGTCGCCGTAAATAGGAACATTGAAAATATGATTTTTTGAATTGGAAATTTGGAAATAATGTGATGGGCGAACGACGGGAATTGAACCCGCGCGTGGTGGATTCACAATCCACTGCCTTGATCCACTTGGCTACATCCGCCCCCTCCCTTATCTAGCTAAAGGATTTTCACTTTTTTCCATTCATCATTATTGTATTGATTCTTACCTTCATACTTCAGATTAAGATCGAGATATTGGACATAGAATGCCAATTTTAAAAATGTAAAAAAAGGAGTAATCAGCCGTGACACGTTCACTAAAAAAAAATCCTTTTGTAGCTAATCATTTATCGGGAAAAATTGAAAAACTCAACATGAGGGAGGAGAAAGAGATAATAGTGACTTGGTCTCGGGCATCTACCATTATACCCACAATGATTGGCCATACAATCGCTATTCATAATGGAAAGGAACATTTACCTATTTATATAACAGATCGTATGGTCGGTCACAAATTGGGAGAATTCGCACCTACTCTCACTTTCGTGAGACATGCAAGAAACGATAATAAATCTCGTCGTTAGTCGTTCTACTAAGTATTCATTCTTATCTTAATAGTATTTATAATTAGTATTTAGACTTAAAAGTATAGGTATAGTGTATAGTATTTTTTTTTTTTTAATACTAAGACTTAGACTTTTCCTACTTCTTCTTACTTTTAAGACTTATCTTATACTATACTTCACCTAGGCACTTATCATTCATTGGCAGGGGAGAACTTTCTTTTATGATAAAGAACGAAAATTCAGATAGAGAAGCAAAAGTGTTAGCTCAACATATATATGTATGTATGTCTGTTTTCAAAGCACGAAGAGTAATTGATCAGATTCGCGGACGTTCTTATGAGGAAGCACTCATGATATTAGAACTAATGCCTTATAGGGCATCTTATCAAATTTTAAAATTAGTTTATTCTGCAGCAGCAAATGCTAGTCATAATATGAGTTTGAATGAAGCCGATTTATTTATTAGTAAAGCTGAAGTCAATGGAGGTGGTATTGTTAAAAAATTAAGACCCCGAGCTCGAGGACGTAGTTATCTAATAAAAAGAACCACTTGTCAGATAAAGATTGTTTTAAAATTAAAATAGAAATTATGGATTCATCTAACTAAAGAAAGAGAGATTAATCTAAAGAAAGAGAATTTAGATTCCTATTTCTATTTTAATTTTATTTATTATTATTATTATTTTATTATTTATATATTATTTAGTATATTTTATTTAGTATATATTTAATAGTATATATTTAATTCTATTTCTATATTTTAATTTATTTTAATTTTATTTAATATATTTCGATTTAGATATTTAGTACATTTAGATATATTTGATTTATTTTATATTTCTATTTAGATATATATTTTATATTTTTTTATTTCTATTTAGAATTAGAATTTCGAAAAATAAAAAAATATGGATGGAAAAAGAGTAGAAAAATATGGGACAAAAAATAAATCCACTTGGTTTCAGACTTGGAACAACTCAAAGTCATCATTCTTTTTGGTTCGCACAACCAAATCAATTTTCCATGGGTCTACAAGAAGATGAAAAAATACGGAATTGTATTAAGAACTATGTACAAAAAAATAAGAGAATATCCTCAGGTTTCGAAGGAATTGCCCATATAGGGATTAAAAAAAGAATAGATTTGATTCAGGTCATAATCTATATTGGATTTCCAAATTTATTAATAGAAGGACGAACACGGGGAGTCGCAGAATTACAGATGAATGTACAAAAAGAGTTTAATTCTGTAAATCGGAGACTCAACATTGCTATCAAAAGAATTGAAAAGCCTTATGGACAACCTAATATTCTTGCAGAATACATAGCTTTACAATTAAAAAATAGAGTTTCATTTCGAAAGGCAATGAAAAAAGCTATTGAATTAACTGAACAAACGGATACAAAAGGAATTCAAGTGCAAATAGCAGGTCGTATCGACGGAAAAGAGATTGCACGTATCGAATGGATCAGAGAAGGTAGGGTTCCTTTACAAACAATTCGGGCTAAAATTGATCACTGTTCCCATACAATTAGAACTATCTATGGAGTCTTAGGCATAAAAATTTGGGTATTTGTAAACCAAGAATAAGAATTAAGAATAATGGACCTTTCCTTATCTCGCCATTTTTCTGAGCGATAGAAAAATTTAGAAATCGTATTTTTAAATAAAAAATAAAAGAAAAACGAACAATTATAATGTAATTTTATAAGGTTGAATAAAAATTCGATTTACTCTTTAATTTAGGTTTAGTATAATTGCTATGCTTAGTGTGTGACTCGTTAGTTTTAGTTTTTTATTTAGAGTTTAGAATTGAGATTCAAAAAAAAAGAAGGCTGACCCCACTATAAACTTAGTAACTATCAAAACGAAAGAAACTCAAAACTAATAACCAACTTATTGCTTCGTATTGTCGAGATCCCAAGAACCAGTCACTATATGACTGAATCGATCATATAGTTGTAGCAACTGAATTTATTTTTTCATAAAAAATAAATCTGATTATGAATTGTGAAAAAAAGGGATGTGGAAAAATGGAGGGATGATAGAAAGAGAGAATAAAGATCTCAATGATATATGATTCCAATATGTATGGTTTATGAAAAAAAGGCAGTGTGATAAAGCATCAACATCAATATACAAGAAAACATCAATATACAAGAAATATAAAAATTCAATATACAACAATATACAAAATTAAAAATTTTTATTTTAAATTTATATTATTTAGATTATTAAAAATATTTATATTATAATTTTATATTCTAATTAATATAATTAATAATATTAATATATTTTATATTCTAATTAATATAATTAAATATAATTAATAATATTAATATAATTAATAAAATAATATAATTAATAAAATAATACTATTTTTTATATTTATATATATTTCTTTTTTATTTTTAATTGAAATTATTAATTATTATATTATGAAATTAATATTATTTATATTTATAGATTACAAAATTAATAATTATTATTTATAATATATTTTTATATATTTATTATTATTTTTTATCTTTTTATCTATTTTATAATCTATTTTATATAGAATTTTTTATATAGAATTCATATCATATTATATAGAATTCATATATTTATATAATAAAATTATAATTATAGAATTTAATTATATAAATTCTATATCAATTAGAAATATAAATATTAAATATAAATAATAAGTATAAATAATAAGATAGACAAAGTAGATAAAGGATATAAATAAAAATAAAACAAAAAAAGATGAATAATCGAAAAGAGCTTCGGGTTAATAAAACTGAGTAGATTGACTCGGAAACAAATAACCTATTTTATTGGGAGCTCCATTGCAGAGTTCAGGCCTAAGCATTAATGGAGAAGCTATGGGAACGATGAAACCTGTGACTACATAGGATTTGATTGAAAACGAATCAATCCTAATGATTCATTGGGTAGGATGGCGGAATGAACCAAGAAAAATGGATTGATTCTGAATGGTCATGAAAAGACCCTACAAATAAAAGGAGGAATAGAGTCAATATTCGCCCGCGGACCCTTTAGTTTTATATTTTTTTATTTATTTTTATTGGATGACTTTTAGGGTGATTCAATAGAGGTAAAGTTAACTACTTTTAAAAATTTGATATAAAGTAAAAGAAAGAAGCATTATCTATAAACAAACACGTTCAATCAATATACAATATAAGCTCAATTCAATAAATATACATAATAAATATACATAAATATACAATAATAATAATATATAATCTAATAATCTAAATAAATATATAATATAAATAATATAATCTAAATTAATCTAAATAGAAAAAATTATAATTAATATATTCTTTCTTTCTTTTTATAGAATGAAATACATGTGTATATGTGAAATTTTTGAATCATTTTATTCGCGAGGAGCTGGATGAGAAGAAACTCTCATGTCCGGTTCTGCAGTAGAGATGGAATTCATAAACAACCATCAACTATGACCCAAAAAGAACCAGATTTCGTAAACAACATAGAGGTAGAATGAAGGGAATATCTTGCCGAGGCAATCATATTTGTTTCGGAAGATACGCTCTTCAGGCACTTGAACCTGCTTGGATCACAGCTAGACAAATAGAAGCAGGGCGAAGAGCAATGACACGATATGCACGTCGTGATGGAAAGATATGGGTACGTATCTTTCCCGATAAACCTGTTACAGTAAGACCTACGGAAACACGTATGGGTTCGGGGAAAGGATCCCCCGAATATTGGGTATCCGTTGTTAAACCGGGCCGAATACTTTATGAAATGAGTGGAATATCAGAAACTGTAGCCAAAGCAGCTATGCAAATAACTGCATGCAAAATGCCTATACGAACTCAATTTGTTATTTCAAGATTTGTTATTTCAGGATCAGGTATAGATAAACAAAAGTCAGTAAAGGTGAGTAAGTAAAGGTGTATTGAGAATGAAAAAATAACCGCGTATTTCTTTATCTCTGGACAGACAATATTCATTTTTTCCCTTGTCCCTTGCATTGAAATAAGAGAAAAAAATGATATGATTCAACCTCAGACCCTTTTAAATGTAGCGGATAACAGCGGAGCTCGAGAGTTGATGTGTATTCGAATCATAGGAACTGGTAATCAACGATATGCTCATATTGGCGATGTTATTGTTGCTGTAATAAAAGAAGCAGTGCCCAACATGCCTCTAGAAAGATCAGAAGTAATTAGAGCTGTGATTGTACGCACGTGTAAAGAACTCAAGCGTGACAACGGCATGATAATACGATATGATGACAATGCGGCGGTTATCATTGATCAAGAAAGAAATCCAAAAGGAACTAGAATTTTTGGTGCGATTGCTCGGGAATTGAGACAGTTGAATTTTACGAAAATAGTTTCATTAGCACCCGAAGTCTTATAGTCTTCTAAATCAGACTAGTAGGTTAAAATAGAACATATCCTATATTTTATATTTCTATTTTATATTTATATTCCATATATTTGCTATATTTTATGATATTATATCATTATTTAATTTATATATTTATATGACTATTTTTATTTTAATTTTATATAATATATAATTTATTATTTATATAATATTTATATAATATATAAATAATTTATTTATACTATATTACTAAATTACTATTTCCTAAAATCTTTAAAATATTAAATTTAATTATACTTAAATAGACTATTTCTATTTATCTATTTATATCCTATAGTATTCTATATAGAATTATAGAATATAGTATAGAGTATAGAATATATATAGAATATAGAATTTGTATCTATAATATAGATATAGAATAGAATGATATATATGATATATTATAGATACAAATTCTATGATTGTAGAATCTAATTATAGAAATAGAAATATCATTAAAATATTTATCTAAATAGCATTAGAATATCTATCTAATATCAGAAATAGATCCGATTAGTAGATCGTGTCTCATGCATATACTTTTACTTTTAATTTATTTTTTATTTAATTATAATTTCATAATAAAAAATAATAATAATAAGCATGTTGATTATATCAAAATGAGGAGGCACCAATAACTATAGTTCGTCATGGGTAGGGACATTATTGCCGATATAATAACTTCTATAAGAAATGCTGATATGGATAAAAAGGGAAGGGTTAAAATAGCATCTACAAATATCACTAAAAATATTGTGAAAATACTTTTACGAGAAGGTTTTATCGAAAACGTTCGAAAACATCAAGAAAGTCAAAAAAATTTCTTGGTTTTAACCTTACGACATAGAAAGACTAGGAAAGGGAATAAAATAACTTTAAAGCGTATCAGCCGACCCGGTCTACGAATCTATTCCAACTATCAACGAATTCCTAAGATTTTAGGCGGAATGGGGGTTGTAATTCTTTCTACTTCTATAGGTATAATGACAGATCGAGAAGCTCGACTAGAAAAAATTGGAGGAGAAATTTTGTGTTATATATGGTGATTCTCCTGCGGTACCTTAATACTCTCTCGAACTTACTATTTGTAAAATAGAGAGAAGAAGTGAATTATAGAACTCTTCCTCTATTAGTTGATACTTAAAGGGGGTTATCTGGAATGAAAGAACAAAAATTGATTCATGAGGGTTTAATTACTGAATCACTTCCCAACGGTATGTTTCGAGTTCGGCTAGATAATCAAGATCTAATTCTAGGTTATATTTCAGGGAGAATCCGACGCAGTTTTATACGTATACTACCCGGGGATAGAGTAAAAATAGAAATGAGTCGTTATGATTCAACCAGGGGACGCATAATTTATAGACTTAGAAAAAAAGATTCGAACGATTAGATCATTCTTTTAAACATCCCTTTCGTAGGGATATAATTCAAAATTCAAATAATGAAATCAACTTTTTTTGTTTCCAAAAAAATAGATTCAGAATGAAGGTTAAGGAATAAAAAATATGAAAATAAGGGCTTCTGTTCGTAAAATTTGTGAAAAATGTCGCCTGATCCGTAGGCGCGGGCGAATTATAGTAATTTGTTCCAATCTTAGACATAAACAGAGACAGGGATAATTCTTCGTACATGTAAAAAGAAAGAAAAAAGGATCCGTTTTTATATAAACATATAAAATGGATATTCCCGTATCTTTCTGTAGATTTCTGATTCTTCCTTAATATTTTTGTTTTATTCTTATGAATATGAGATAATAAAATATGACAAAACCTATATCAAAAATTGGTTTACGTAAGAATGCGCGTATTGGTTCACATAAGAATGAACGTAGAATACCAAAAGGAGTTATTCATGTTCAAGCGAGTTTCAACAATACTATTGTAACTGTTACAGACGTGCGAGGGCGGGTAGTTTCTTGGGCTTCCGCGGGTACTTCTGGATTCAGAGGCACAAGAAAAGGAACACCTTATGCTGCTCAAGCAGCAGCATTCAACGCTATTCGTACAGTAGTGGATCAGGGTATGCAACGAGCAGAAGTTATGATAAAGGGTCCAGGTCTCGGAAGAGATGCGGCATTACGAGCCATTCGTAGAAGTGGGATACTATTAAGTTTCGTACGTGATGTAACACCCATGCCACATAATGGATGTCGACCCCCTAAAAAAAGACGTGTGTAGAAATAAGAATTCAAGAGATTCCAAGAGAAATAAATGATTCAATAGATCCGATCCAATAATTATAAAAAATAATAATAATAGTATGGTTCGAGAAGAAGTAGCAGGATCCACTCGAACACTACAGTGGAAATGTGTTGAATCAAGAGTAGACAGCAAGCGCCTTTTTTATGGTCGTTTCGTTCTGTCCCCGCTTATGAAAGGTCAAGCCGATACCGTAGGTATTGCCATGCGAAGGGCTTTACTTGGAGAAATAGAAGGAACATTTATCACACGTGCAACATCTGAGAATGTGCTGCACGAATATTCTACGATAGTAGGTATTGAAGAATCAGTACATGAGATTTTAATAAATTTAAAAGAAATTGTATTGAAAAGTAATCTCTATGGAGTTAGGGACGCATCCATTTGCGTCAGAGGTCCGAAATATATAACCGCTCAAGATATCATCTCACCACCTTCTGTAGAAATAGTTGACACGACACAGCATATAGCTAACCTGACAGAACCAATTGATTTGTGTATTGAATTACAAATAAAGAGAGATCACGGATATTGTATGAAATCCACAAACGAATCTCATGATGGAAGTTATCCTATGGATACTGTATCCATGCCTGTTCGAAATGCGAATCATAGTATTCATTCTTACGGGAATGGGAATGAAAAACAAGAGATACTCTTTCTAGAAATATGGACGAATGGAAGTTTAACTCCTAAGGAAGCACTTTATGAAGCTTCTCGTAATTTGATTGATTTATTGATTCCTTTTCTACATGCAGAAAAGGAGGACATGAATTTCGAGGGAAATGAAAACAGATTGAATATACCCCCTTTTTCCTTTCAAGACAGATTCACTAATCTCAAGAAAAACAAAAAACTAATTCCATTGACATGTATTTTTATTGACCAATCAGAATTGTCTTCCAGGACCTATAATTGTCTCAAAAGGTCCAATATACATACATTATTGGACCTTTTGAGTCATAGTCAAGAGGATCTTATGAAAATGGAATATTTTCGCATAGAAGATGTAAAACAGATATTGAGCACTCTACAGAAGCATTTTGCAATCAATTTACCTAATAAAAAGTGTTAATTTTAAATCCGTTGGAATTTATAAGATTTTTAGTTCTTTTTAGTTTTTTGAAATAAAAAACTAAAAAGAATAGAATGAGTTTTTAATCTCCGGTACGATCCATATATTTTCAGAATAGATCATAATAAGATTATAAGATTGATTGATGTATCTAGGGAAGATCCAGAACGGGATCTTACTTAGATACCTATGTCGTGGTATTTCACGGTTTAATCAATTTTAAAAAGACCCAAAGTTAGGGATTTCTCAATAGGCAATGTTGCTCCAATACCTAACCAAAGAGCTACTGCAGTACCGATCAAAAAGACTGTTGTAGCTACTGGACGGCGAAATGGATTTTGGAATTTATTGACATTCTCCAAAAAGGGTACTGTCAATAATCCTATTGGTACTGAAACCATTAAAAGAACACCCAATAACTTATTTGGTACTGTGCGAAGTATTTGAAATACGGGAAAGAAGTACCATTCGGGTAATATTTCCAACGGAGTTGCAAATGGATCCGCCGGTTCACCAATCATTGATGGCTCTAGAACTGCTAAGCCCACATTACACGCAATAGTGCCTAGAATTACTACTGGAAAAATATATAAAAGATCATTGGGCCATGCGGGTTCTCCATAATAATTATGCCCCATCCCCTTAGCCAATTTAGCTCTTAATACGGGATCATTCAAATCAGGTTTCTTTGTTATTTGGATAGGTGAATTCTTAAGGATCCATCCCCCAAAAGAACCGGACATGATAATTTTTTATCATCCGGCTCGAGCAAGAATCAAAAGAATGACAGAAATAGATCCATAGAACATAAATAGGTCCATATAAGATATATATTCTATATTTCATACCATACATATCTACATCTACATGTATAATGTAGGATGACTCCATGTAAGAAAAGATTTCTTAAATTCCATTTACCCGAGTTGCAACGATTCATTGCTCATTGCAAAGAATTAAGTTCTGGCAAGGGCAAAGAAATGCTCAATATCCAAGTAGGCTTACAAATTGATCATGATCAAGTGCTTTTTGGATTATCTCATATCTTTTGGTTGCTATTTATCCCCACAAAATATCGATTTTCTTACATACAACAATACAAAGTTTTTACTTGTTATTAATAAAATCTAACCTCTGTTCTTCCTTAGATCCCTTATTTAACTCCGATAGTATCATAGATCAGGGTCGATGCAAAGGAAATGAATGCATCTCCATACTATTTAATTACTGAATTACTATAATACTATAATATTATTATTCTAATAAAAATATTTTTTTTAGAATAAAATATATATAACTATATCTAATAAAATATAAATATATCTACTATAAATCTAGTATAATTAATTACTATAATTAGATTATTAGAAATTCGAATAAAATACTATCTAATAAAATACTATCTAAATAATTTTATATAATTAAATAAATAAATAACAAAGTGTAATAGATAGAACATCATGCCACATCACTTATTCTAGGGATCTTACGGAGCCTGTTCATGCATAACATGATTTGGGTATGATCATAGAAAAGATTCTCCTCAAGCGAAGCCGCCTATCCTATGCTACATAAGGGGATTGACGTGATGGTTGGATGCGGAGACACATTGGGTTGTGAATTCCAACGTGGCGGAGAAAATAAAAAATCATATATCCGCATGGACCAATCAATAGTTCAAGTCACACACTCCCATAATCCATCCTCTTTTAGGAAAATATGCTTCAACTATTTGTAACAATACAATACTTCAGAGTTGAAGAGAAGTATCCAAATAACATGCCTTATTTTTGCAATAATCCATATTTGTAGCAATGAAATATTCTTGTTCCTCCCCGATATGATAAATTACAAATATCCATGATCTTCCTTCTCTATAAAGGACCCGAAATACCTTGCTTACGTATCATTGGGAAGTGCATTAACATAAATACGGCAGTAAGAAGAGGCAATACAAAAGTATGTAAACTATAAAAACGAGTCAAAGTCGATTGGCCCACACTAGTGCTTCCACGTAATAATTCTACCAGGGGCGATCCTATTATAGGAATAGCTTCAGGCACGCCTGTTACGATTTTGACTGCCCAATAGCCAATTTGGTCCCGAGGTAAGGAATAACCAGTTACGCCAAAAGATGCGGTCAATACAGCCAGAACCACCCCTGTAACCCAAGTTAATTCGCGGGGTTTTTTAAACCCACCCGTAAGATATACACGAAATACGTGCAAGATCATCATTAGAACCATCATACTTGCTGACCATCGATGAACTGATCGAATTAACCAACCAAAATTGGCCTCAGTCATTATGTATTGAACGGAGGAAAAAGCCTCTGTAACGGTTGGACGATAGTAAAAAGTCATAGCAAAACCCGTAGCTACTTGTACTAAAAAACAAGTAAGCGTAATCCCGCCTAGACAATAAAATATGTTGACATGAGGAGGAACATATTTACTAGTGATATCATCCGCAATCGCTTGAATCTCGAGACGTTCCTCGAACCAATCATATACTTTATTGAGATAGGTAACCCAAGAAGGACTCCCCCTCTGAGAGCCGTATATGAGAATTTCATCTCGTACGGCTCAAGCCGAAACACACAAATACTGGTTTCAACGGATATGGAATAGATCGTTCAAAACTTATTGGGTCTTAGCCGCTTGACTCGATTTGACCCAAAGATACGAAGTAAGAATAATAAAAATCCGGAATCTCTTCTTTGTGATGATAATGCCAAGAAATACAATCTCAAGTTGGCTCATCCATCTTTCTTTATGTTAATCGTGACAGGCCTCTTGAATCTTCTCTTCCCTATCTTTTTTTTTTTTTTACTTTATTTGATAGGAATTTTCTTGTTGAGACCCTATGAATCAATTGAAACCTCAGATTCATACTAGAACCACGATGATTTAAGAAAGCAAAAGCTAAACTCAAAGGTTCTCTGAGTAAAAACCGTTTGATCATCACTTATTCAATTAATGTAATGACTCAAATATATAGCTATAAGCTATATAAAGAGTTTTCCTTCGGTCAAAACTGAAGGAAAAATTTGTTTTATTTAGAAAAGGCCTATTTCCATCCGCTTGCGAGGTCTGAATAATAGGTATGAATCATAGTTCAAATATTTCTTTTCTTGATCTATTCTATATAGTCCGTGCTCCAGAGACTAGAATAAATATCTGACGAAGTAGAATCATCTTGATAGAGATGACAGGTCCATTCTCTGTATTATCAATAGGATCAATTATAACAAGTCACACGCTCATATTTCGGAAATAAAATATCGAAACAAATAAATTTCACGATCGAACTACCAGAATGGTCTAAATGGTCTATAAATACAAGTCTTAAGCAATCTTAAGTTGAAGTATTAAGTAAGTCTAAGTAAAATAATACTTTTTGATTGAAATCAAAATTAGGACTTCCTAGTTTTGTTTTTATAAACTAATAAATTCCGTCCAGTAAAATGGAAGAATTATAAATTTCCAAAATAATAGATAGAAATATTGCAAATAGAGCCATTGCGACCCCCATAAGTGGTGTAGTCCCCCATCCTGGAGCTACTTTTCCATATTCCGAATTCAATGGTTTCAATAAACTCCCTACGCTAGTTCGTCTTGGCCCAGATCTAGAACTACTCTCAACGGTTTTTGTAGCCATAAATCCTCTTTCATCACGGGTTGAAATCTGTTGACTTTGTATACCATTCCGTTGTAGTTGTAAATAAACGACATTGTCGTGATCCATTGTGATCTTGAAATTATCGAAAAATGGAAACAGCAACCCTAGTCGCCATCTCCATATCCGGTTTACTTGTAAGCTTTACTGGGTACGCCTTATATACCGCTTTTGGGCAACCCTCTAAAAATTTAAGAGATCCCTTCGAAGAACATGGGGACTAGTTGAAGTAATGAGCCCCATATGAATATTCATATGGGGGCTCAGATAATGAAAAATCATTTCATTTTTTTAGTTGGAACTTTGGGTGGTTCTCGAAAAAAGATAGCGAAAAAGATTATTCCTAAAGTTGAAACTAACAGGAATGTATAAACCAATGCTTCCATAGATTCGATCGTGGTTTACAATTATAGCTTCCACACCTATTCATTTTGTATCATTTAGTAATAGCAAATTCTAAATTTCAATTTAGAATTTGCTATTACTAAAATCTAAATATAAATAAATACGAAAATTGAAAATCGAATTCTCAAAAATCATAAATCATAGTATAATACTTACTATATACTACTATAATACTATTATGAAATACTATGATTATTAAATACTATTACTAATATTACTATAGAATATATATAGTATAGAAATAATAATAATAATATATATATATAATATATAATAGAATATATATAATAGAATAATATTTTTATATTAATAACATTATATTATTTTAGATTATATTATTTTATATTAATAACATTATATTAGATTATATTCTATTATATTACTAATATTTAATATTATATATTATAATTATATTTTTTTCTAATTCTATTTTCTATATAAATCTTATAATCTTATATTATATATATATTTTCTATTTTATTTCTATTTTTATATTATTTAAATATTTA